AAGAAAGACATGTATATGTGATATTAGATATTGACTAGTTATATATGAGCTATTCATATATTTTCCACCACACTGTAAATATAGATGGTTATTCCAATCCAATATAGAAGTTCTTCTGTTTCGTCTGAGACTGTGGATTGAATGAATAAACAGATGAAATCAAGCATAAGCATTAAGTATAGAGAAAGAGCAAATAATTTTAAAATAGTTCAGCTCGGAACAAAGAAATCCAAAAAAAAACGAGAGCTGTATGGATTGACAAAGACCTCATGGAATGGATAGCAACTAAAAACGAGATATCGAAGTAGTTCTCATGATTCAATAATCAATATCATTACTTCAATTTGGAGTTCTTAGTTACTTCGACTGAATGAATTTGAGTGATGGAATAAAATAATAAGCCATAATTCATTGGTTGATTGTATCATTAACCATTTCTTTATTTTGGTGCGAGGAGGTTACCATGAACCCACTGATTTCTGCCGCTTCCGTTATTGCTGCTGGATTGGCCGTAGGGCTTGCTTCTATTGGACCCGGAGTTGGTCAAGGTACTGCCGCGGGTCAAGCTGTAGAAGGTATCGCGAGACAACCAGAGGCAGAGGGTAAAATAAGAGGTACTTTATTGCTTAGTTTGGCTTTTATGGAAGCTTTAACAATTTATGGACTGGTCGTGGCGTTAGCACTTTTATTTGCGAATCCTTTTGTTTAATCCTAGCAAAGAAAAAATACTTTTTTTATTGCCTTGGACTTGACGCTTTCCACCTTTTCCAATTAGATCAAGATTTCACTCCTACAATCACTTATTCGTTGAGATAATACCCCACGGGAGGGTCTGATTTGTGAGGATGACGAATTACCGGATCCACTCGTCTTCCCGCCCTTAGTCCAGTGGAACCCCCCTTTTTTCTTTTTAGGAAGTGTTGCAACAAAAAAGAGGTATTTCGGAATTGATATGAGACCTGGTACCTAATTCTAATAAGTATCTTTCTTATTGGAACTTCAATATAAAAATGAAATAATATAGAAATATATTTAGTTTAGAAATAAGAAAATTAAGAAAAAATAAACCAAAACAAAAAGGGCGAAGTGATATAAAAAGAACTCTGTTGGGTTTTGTTAGTCCTATCTATAAGAGGAGATCATATGAAAAATGGAACCGATTCTTTCCTTTCCTTGGGTTATTGGCCATCCGCCGGGAGTTTCGGGTTTAATACCGATATTTTAGCAACAAATCCAATAAATCTAAGTGTAGTGCTTGGTGTATTGATCTTTTTTGGAAAGGGAGTGTGTGCGAGTTGTTTATTTCAAGAATAGGCTGGAGCCAACCAGCTGCATCACTTTCTTCTCTTTTTTTTTTTCTTCTTTCAAACTAAAAACTAAAAATTAGGAAAGAAAGGTGCACGATCCCGCGAATTACTTTTGAAAATGAAAAAAAAAAAGAAGAAATCAAATCATATTTAAGAACCATAGCATTTCGTAACTCATTGGTAAATTCACTGTGATTCTCTATCAACCAATACCAATAAGGTGGGACTATTAACATGGTTAAAACGAATTTGAAGTCCGGACGCAGCTTGGTATTCTTTCTACCACTAGTTTAGTACGTAGATGTTTTTAATTTAAATAGTTGGCAATCTTTTCGATATAGAACACTCATATCGATAAAAAAAATGACTTGACCCATTTAACCGTTTACTGGATAAAAAAGAAATAAAAATAATAAAAAAAGTAGAAGGACTTTTTTATTCAATGCTGAATCGGCGACCTATTTATTATCTTTATGTATAAAGAAAAAGTAAACAGAATTTTTTGGATTAAAAAAAAATTAATAAAATAATAAAAAAAGAAACAACTTTGCTGACAATTACAGATTTCTTGTCTGGTCGGAAGAGTCCTCCGAATATTCTACTCTTGAATCAGAGATCATTCGATATTTTGGAATTTGGAATCTAATATGAAGAGAGAAGAGAAGATAGGCTCATTACAGTAAAAAAGGGGGGGGATGCCCCATAAGAAACTGAGCGTGAGAGCCAAATGAATCGAAAGGTTCATGTTTGGTTCGGGAAGAGATTGTGGAAGTTTTGAGAAGATAATCTACTTTCATTAAGTGATTTATTAGATAATCGAAAACAGAGGATCTTGAGTACTATTCGAAATTCAGAAGAACTACGTGAGGGGGCCGTTGAACGGCTGGAAAAAGCCCGGGCCCGCTTACGGAAAGTAGAAATGGAAGCAGATGAGTTTCGAGTGAATGGGTACTCTGAGATAGAACGAGAAAAATGGAATTTGATTAATTTGACTTATAAGAATTTGGAACGATTAGAAAATTACAAAAATGAAACTATTCAGTTTGAACAACAAAGAGCCGTTAATCAAGTCCGACAACGAGTTTTCCAACAAGCCTTACAAGGAGCTCTAGGAACTCTGAATAGTTGTTTGAACAATGAGTTACATTTACGTACCATCAGTGCTAATATTGGCATGTTTGGGGCGATGAAAG